CATTCGGAATCCTTTGCTTTATCAAAGCGACGGACTTCTAAATTCTCATAGGGCCCCCCCGGAATTCCTTCCAGAGCCTGTTGAATAATTTTTATGGATTCCGCCATTTCACTGATTCGTACTAAATAACGAGCTAATGAGTCTCCTTCTTTTTGCCATTGGACTTCCCAATCGAATTCATCGTAACACTCATAATGATCAACTTTACGAAGATCCCATTGCATTCCGGAAGCTCGTAGCATTGGTCCTGATAAACCCCAATTTATTGCTTCCTCTCCACCAATAATGCCCACTCCTTCAACTCGTTCCAAAAAAATGGGATTCCGCGTAATAAGCTTTTGATATTCAACAACTCCTGTTAAAGAATAATCGCAGAAATCAAAACATTTATCTATCCAGCCATGAGGTAGATCAGCAGCTACTCCCCCGATACGGAAATAATTATGCATCATTCGCATACCTGTGGCAGCTTCGAATAGATCATATAGCAATTCCCTCTCTCTGAAAATATAGAAGAAAGGAGTCTGTGCACCGATATCCGCCATAAAAGGCCCAAGCCATAACAAATGAGAAGCTATACGACTCAACTCCAGCATAATGACTCTGATATAGCTGGCTCTTTTAGGTACTTGAATATTTCCCAATTGTTCTGGTGCATTTACCGTTATTGCCTCTGTGAACATAGTAGCTAAATAATCCCAACGTGTTACGTAAGGTAGATACTGTATAATTGTTCGGTTTTCCGCAATTTTTTCCATCCCTCTGTGTAAATAACCCAATACGGGTTCACAATCAATAACATCTTCACCATCTAGAGTAACGATGAGTCGAAGAACACCATGCATTGATGGGTGGTGAGGACCCATATTGACTATCATGAAGTCTTTTCTTATATCCGGTACAGTCATATGTTTTCTTCCCCGATTCATTATTTCATGAATTGCTGAAAACGAAACGAGGTTCATCAAAATTCAAGATCTAATAAAGCAAATAATTCAAACGAATTTTCAAATTAACGAGTTTTTGGTTCCCGAATATCCAACTGACCAATTAATTCTTTATAACGTACTCTATTTTTCTTTGACAAATAAGCCAGTATACGTTGACGTTTTCCCAGAATTTTCCGCAGACCTCTCTGAGATAAATAGTCTTTTCTGTGCAATTCCAAATGTGAAGTAAGTCTCCGTATCTTATTGGTGAAACTGAATACTTGAAATTCAACAGACCCTTTGTTTTTTTCTTTTTCTTCTTGCGGAATAACTGAGATGAATGAATTTTTTACCATAAAAAGAATTCTTCTCTCTCTCTTTTTTTTCTTTCTTTTCCACAGATATGGATTTTACCGATCAGGAATAATAATAATGCCAGTCATTTAGATCTGGTACACACAATAAAATAATCTGGATTTATTCATAGACTACTTTCTATCGAATCCAATTTTCAATTGGATTCGATAGAAGGAAATGGTACATTTCTACACCCACAAAAGGGAATGATTGGGACTTAAGAAAATTCTGCCGATTCATTCCTAGATCCAATTGATATGATACATCATTGAATCAGTATCATGTATCAGAATCTAATGTAATACAACGTGTGTGTACATTTGTATACCTTTATATACCGGATATGACACGTGATATAGATATATAGGAAATCCACCATCAACTAATTCTGATTCGTGGATACATATGTATCCTTGACATACTGAAACGACTGCCATTATTGGTATCAAACCAGTAGCGATTCATACAAGCTAAATCTTCTAATCGATAATTGGGCCAAAGAAACAATTTTAATTGGATAAATTTATTTATATCTGTATCAAAATGCTTGTCCTCATCCAAAAATTGCACACAGTTCCTTACGCTGTTTCGATTGAAAAATACTGAATTTCTATTCACAACATTCTCATTCTCGGAATTCAAACAAATTAGAATTCTCAATTCTCTACGACGTCTAGGAGATGGAATATTTTCAGGAACAAGCAAAGCATAATTATTTTCATCTCCATTCACAAGTACCTTTCCATGTTGTGCAATGGATCTATCGAAATAATCTTCATCAACATATTTTTTTTCTCGGCATATTCGATTAGTTTGGTACTTATTCTTATGGACCAATGAAATACTTATGGTTTGATACATAATCCATTGTCCATCCCATTTTATAGACAGACGAACCGGTTCGATAATCAATATTCCCCTTTTTATCAATTCTGTAAGAGTTAGATCCTTCTGAATCAGCATTACATCCAGGCGCATTTCTCCTCTTTGAATAGAGGATATAGCAATTTCCCTTGGATTTATCAGCCTAAGCAGGAGACAATATACCTTGATATTATTGATCATTCTTTGATTCAAAGGATCATCCCATCTCAATTGAAAAAGCAAATACCTTTTCAGGAAGAAATCTAGTTCCGCTTCCTTATTGCTCTTGGATTGTCTTTTCTTTCTACGTTTTTTAATGTCTGATTCCGCGGAATCTTTTTCAAGATCTTTTTGTCGGTTTCGTGGATCTGATCCAAGATTCCCTTGACCCAGCTGTTCTTTTTCTTCTTGATTTCGATTCTCTAATTCAAGATATTCTTTTTGATTAGATGATAGACGAAGATCCTTTTTTTGATTTCTGTTGATGTTTTTATTTTCACTAACGTTTTCATTTCCATTCAAATTGAAAATAAGTAATTTGATTGGTATGATCCACGGTTTAATCTTATATGCATCATAAAGTAGCACAAATTCTGAGAAGAACCAGGGTTCTAGATTCGATATGGGACGATGTAGCATTTCTTCATTCATTCCCATCCAATCAAAAAAAAAGGTTTTTTTTTGATTGGATGGGTTGATTTCTTGATGAATCGTGAGATAAAAAAGATCTTTCTTATCAATTATTTGATAATCATTAGTCCCAGTCTTAGTATTTTTATTAATGTTGGTTCCAGTATCTATATCGGTCCAAATCTCAATATCGATATTCTTTCTAAGAAAAAAATTGAGAATTCTCCACTCCAAATATTTTCTATCCGGATTTTTCCCCGTATCAATAATAGACCCTTCCCCTAGATAATCATTAATAGCTATACCCCCGGGTACATAAAATGATTCGGGTTTAGGCATGTTGTAATTATATGGAATCTCTCGGTCTCCATTTACTTGGAATGGCGATCCATAAATATATGAGTCCTTCCTGTCTTCATAATGAATATATTTATGTGATAAAAGATCATATCTGTAGTGTTTTTTAAATTTTTCTTTTTGACTCGGTAATGAGTTCACTACATAATTATTTTGTTTCTCGTAATGAATTAATTGGTCTTTTTCTTTTTCATATGAATCTTTTTTTGAGTCTTTATTTTGAATCATACGACGTTGATTGACTCTATTTCGCCATTTTTGCGGTACTAATTTAGACCATCTAGTCTGAGATAAATTGTATTGATAATGACTCCTTAACCAATTTTTCCATTCATTCATTCCAGAATTCGGAAGTTTCTTAGACCTTGATTTGGCATCCAATATTCCTCGTGTCCCAAAATGGTTCTTTATTCTATCCTTAAGAAAAAGATATGCTCCGCGATATTGAAGTACAGATCTCAAGTAATACTTATTAATAATTTGGATTTGTGATAAATTGTAAAATACATATGCTTGGGACAAGGAAGATAAGTCACAATAAATCTGTGATTTCTTATTACTAATATTAGAAAGAGACTTTTTTATAGTCGAAATAAAGTGAATTGCATTTTGATTTGTTTCATCAATTCCTTCTTTATTTCTTTCATCATTGTAAATGTCTTTGTCGATAATTTTTTTTGTTGATTCAAATTCAAGGAAAAGTTGTGCATTTATTCTGGGAATATTAATGTTACATAGAAAGATATCCATATAGATTCTTTCAATGAAAGATTTCATAAAATAGTGCCATTTACGTATTAATCGGGCGCCTCCTCTTTTTGATATCTGCCAAATATGTTTCTGTGATTCCGATCTTTTATCATCACAACCTGTCTCGTTAGGACTAATCTTTCTATTTGGAGTTAGAAATATTTTTCTCTTGTCTTTTGTAATCCTTTCTATTTTATTTCGGATTGTGGTTGTCCTATCAGCCAGATCCTTCATTTTTTTTTCTGTCAGTGAATAATTTGTCCAATCCACAGATCTAATTCGAATGATCGATTCATGGTTAATCTTATTACTAATTATAGAATCTTTTCTATTTTCATTCGGTTCATATACTTTCCTCAATCCAAATAAGAAAATTGGATTTACTTTTGCAAACTCTTTTATTATTCTTTTTATAAATAGAACTGTTTTGAGAATCCATCTTGTTTTTTCTTTTAAGACCCTTAGAAACCATTTTTTTCTTTCTCCTAAAGCTCTTAGAACTAGAAAACATTTCTTTTTCACTTTTCTAATTTTTTTTTCGAGTTCTTTCCAAATGGGGTCAAAAAAGGAAGGTCGTTTTCGGGGAGAACCAAAAGGTAGTTCAGTTTCCATCCCCCAGACTGTTAAAAAACCAAAATTTTCTTTTTTTCCTTTCTTTTTCATTCGATCTCTATGATCGAATCGTAGCTTAGATCTGTGCCAAGGTTTCAGACAGAAAGGAAATAGGATCTTTATTTGAATACCGTCTGTTAGCCAGTCTTTCGGAAATTCTGTTTCTGATAATTGAACACCATTATAGGTGCATTTAACATGCATTTCTCTATTCCACTCCTTCCAATCCTCGTACCACTCGGGGAATTGAAATAATAACATACGGCCGAAATTTTTAGCTATTATCAATGAAGGCAATACGATGTATTTTCTAAGAATCGATTGTGTTACTAACATAGAACCTCTTATTGCTTGAGCAAATATAATAGTATCCCAATTTTCTGCTATTGCTATCCGTTCATTCTCTTCCTTTTTCTCTTCCTTTGTTTTTTCCTTTTCTTTTGCCTCTTTTTCCTCAGAATCCGAAGTTTTTAATTCCGGACCTTTCCCCACCCAATTCCT